CGAGCCATAGCAATCGCACCTATCAAGGCAACTAAAAGAATTATAGAAATAAGTTCAAATGGAAGAAAAAAATCTGTTGATAAATGAATCCCAATTTGTTGACTATTGTTTATCAAATCCTGCTCTATAATCTGGTTTGATCTTGTAGTCCAAATAATTCCGTACCATGACGTATCTAGGATAGTAGTAATTAGTGAAACAAAAATACTTGTACAAACCAGTAAAGTGACCCCATCCCCAACGGTCCAGAGACGGAAATCATTGTAATATTCTGAACCATTCATGAACATCACAGCAAATATGATTAAGACATTTATGGCTCCCACATAAATAAGGAGCTGTGCAGCAGCTACAAAATGGGAGTTCGCTAGAATATGGAATAAGGATATACAAACAAGAACCAATCCCAATGAAAAGGCAGACAAAATAGGATTGGTAAGTAATACAACTCCTAGACCTCCTACTATAAGACCCAATCCCAAAAATACTAAAAGCAAATCATGTATTGGTCCAGGTAAATCCATTATGTGTAAAATAAGAGATAAATAAGTCGAAATGTTTCATGACCTTATTGACTAGACCAGGAAAAAAGAAGTTACCCTATTTATTTTATTTCGATTTTTTTTGATACGTTACACTACACTCCTAATTGAATTAAACCCTAATGGGGTGGGTGGGGATTGTTGGAGATACACTTATTAATTGAATCCCATTTCTCTATCCAAAAGATTAGTTCGAAATTATATTAGTATTTCTATTATATAAAATAATAGAATAATCTATAAATAAGAATCTAGAAATAGAATTATTCTTCTATTTATATTCAAATATATTCTTTATTTTGGTTATTGCATTTTCGATTATACATTTCTAATACAGTTATACATTATTAGACATTTAAGACATTTCGTTTTAATTAGAAATTTGAAGAATTTCGATATACATTTTGAAACCGTCAGGGATATATGAATGGATTTTCAATCCAAAGCAAGCAGTGACTTCTACTAAACCATAGTTAGGATTTTGAGTTATTTCCCCAGCACAATGAAATGACAAAAGCTTCGCTCCTTTAGATCAAAACTGAATCTTAGGAATTGGTAATTGTTTTTGAATCAAGGGGTTTACTCATGACTTTGTTTATTTGAGTAGAATTCATAATTGGGGAAATGGTGTAATCCCCAATTACTGACATTGGTAACCTACCCAAAGCAATTTGATTATAAGTCAATTCATGACGATCATAAGTAGAAAGTTCATATTCTTCAGTCATTGATAAACAGTTTGTTGGACAATACTCGACGCAGTTACCACAAAATATACAGATTCCGAAATCAATACTGTAATTAAGCAATCGTTTCTTTCGAATATCAGTTTCCAGTCTCCAATCAACAACGGGTAGATCTATAGGGCATACACGAACACATACTTCACATGCAATGCATTTATCAAATTCAAAGTGGATTCGACCTCGGAAACGCTCAGATGTGATCAATTTTTCATAAGGATATTGAATAGTTACAGGTAAACGATTTGTGTGGGATAAGGTAATCATGAAACTTTGACCGATGTACCTTGCAGCTCGTACTGTTTGTTGACCATAATTCATGAACCCAATTACCATAGGAACCATATCATGAATATCTATAAATTATTTCATGTTTCTGTCTCTTGTTTGATTTGAACGAAGTTATGAATCTAGAATATCGTATGCCTTTACAGTGAAAGGAGTTGGGAAGAAGTTGTCAATAATAGATTACCTAAAGAAATAGGTAAAAGAAATTTCCACCCAAGATTTAATAGTTGGTCTATTCTCATCCTAGGTAAAGTCCATCTTGTTGTGATAGGAATGAACAGGAACAAATAAGCTTTAGCTAATGTAATAAATATACCAATTGTCGTTCCAAAGACTCCACCCACTTCATTTATTCCAAAAAACTCAGGAATGAATGTGTATGGAAGAGAGAGATTCCAACCGCCCAAGTAAAGAACCGTTACAAATAATGAAGAAACTAGTAGATTGAGATAGGAAGCAACGTAAAATAAACCAAATTTGATACCTGAATATTCGGTTTGATAACCCGCTACTAATTCTTCCTCTGCTTCTGGTAAATCAAAGGGCAATCTCTCACATTCCGCTAGGGAAGAAATTAGAAAAACCGTAAACCCTATAGGTTGACGCCACAGATTCCACCCCCAAAAACCATATTTTGACTGCGCCTCCACTATATCAACCGTACTTGAACTGTTAGATAATTATAGTCGGTGATAACATCACTGTTCCCATCGCTATTGCAGAACCGTACATGAGACTTCAGCTTCATACGGCTCCTCGATGGCCACAAATAAATCTAAGGACTAATTCGATATTATTTCGCTATGTTTGGAGGGTAGATAGAGTAAGGATATATCAGAGAGTCCCAAATTAGACCAATGCAATTCTGTCTGCTATAATAACAAAAAAAGTGCTTCCGAATTGATCTCATCCTTCATAATTTTCATTTGACAGATTCTGGAAAAACTGTATCTTTCCAGACAAAATACTGTTGTATCACTCAAGAATATTCACTCAAAGGTGTTTTTGGCTTGGGAGATGATCAAAAGAATTCGACTAACTCGAAAATAAAGATTGAGTATTTGAAATCATGAGAGAATTATTAAGCACAGTGTATGAATATAAATGTGCATAGTGAAAAGAAAGAAAAGAGATTTCTTATAGTTTTTTTCCATTTCAATTGCATTCCATTTCTTTCGTTCCTATTCTTCTTTCTCAGAAAAGAGGACTTTAAAAAATTCATTCTACAATCCAATTGAATAAAAAATTCAATAAATCAAAAATGAATATAACTAAAGGTCATAAATATAATATAAATAAAGGATTACTTCGTTCCTGATAGTCATTTTTTTAATCAGTGGATAGGAGCATACTCTGGATCGGGATCATGGGGAAGTACTACTTAATAATTTCTACCAATTTTAAGCCCCATTAGGATTCCTTTTATACATAAATACTCCTTTGGATAACTTACCTTATATACATTACTAATCCTTTGTGTACCTTGGTGTTCCTAATCGTCCACTCATTTTTGTTTTTGCTCGATCCCCGGTATGGTAACCCAAACCCAGACAATACACTAGTAAAAACTCCATAGAGTTGATCTTTTGTATCCGCTTCAAACTATGATGACTAATCACCCAATCTTTGGGTAAACAGTTTCTACTGTTTTTACTTCCGCTTAACTCTTGTACCTAGGCAATGAGACTCAATCTTTTTACTGCCAATTTATAAGCTGTTTTGTTTCACTCATATAACTATCTGGTTTAGTTCATCGTTCCGAATGATGAATAAAAAAGAAAAATATTTATTCACTACATTCAACTTATTTCCTAGAAATAAAATGAAAAAAATAGGTCAAAACAAAAAAAAAGGGGTATGTCCCAACGAATCGCACGTAGAGATATTGATAACACACATGGAGTTAATGGTATTTCATAACTAATCGATTGAGCAGCAGCTCGGAGACCACCTAAAAAGGAATATTTATTATTCGATCCATATCCTGACATAAGAAGTCCAATAGGAGCAATACTTGAAATGGCAATCCATAAAAAAACACCTATATTAAGATCGTCTAGAACAACGCGATAGCCAAAAGGAATTACTGAATAACTTATTAAAATGGATATGACCGCTATCGATGGTCCGATACTGAATAAACGAATATCCCCTCTAGATGGGAGAAGATCCTCTTTGAAAAGTAGTTTGGTCCCATCTGCTAGAGCTTGAAGAATTCCCAAAGGGCCGGCGTATTCGGGTCCAATACGTTGTTGTACCCCTGCGGATATTTGCCTTTCTAACCACACAATTACTAGTACCCCTATTATGATTCCCGATACGGGAGTAAAAATAGGGACAAGCAACCATATGAGCCCATAAACCTCTTTTAAGGATTCCGATCTGAAAAAAGAATTGATAGCTTGTACTTCTGTCGTATCTATTATCATTTCACCGATCAACTTCTCCCATAATGATATCTATACTACCTAGTATCGTCATAATATCAGCCAATTTCATTCTTTTAACTAACTGAGGAAGAATTTGCAAATTGATAAAACCCGGTGGACGAATTTTCCATCTCCAGGGAAAAACACTCTGATCTCCTATCAGATAAATTCCCAATTCCCCTTTTGGGGCTTCCACTCTCACATAAAGTTCTTGTTTCGACAATTCAAAAGTGGGTGAAGGTTTTTTACTAATGAATCGATATTCAAAATCATTCCATTCGGAATCCTTTGCTCTATCCAAGCGGCGGACTTCTAAATTTTCATAGGGCCCCCCCGGAATTCCTTCCAGAGCTTGTTGAATTATTTTTATGGATTCTGTCATTTCACTGATTCGGACTAAATAACGAGCTAATGAATCTCCTTCTTTTTGCCATTGTACTTCCCAATCCAATTCGTCGTAACACTCATAATTATCAACTTTACGAAGATCCCATTGAATTCCAGAAGCTCGTAACATTGGTCCCGATAAACCCCAATTTATTGCTTCCTCTCCCCCAATAATGCCCACTCCTTCAACTCGTTCCAAAAAAATAGGATTCCGCGTAATAAGCTTTTGATATTCAGTAACCCCTGTTAAAAAATAATCGCAGAAATCGAAACATTTATCTATCCAGCCATAAGGTAGATCAGCAGCTACTCCTCCGATACGGAAATAATTATGCATCATTCGCATACCTGTGGCAGCTTCGAATAGATCATATATTAATTCTCTCTCTCTGAAAATATAGAAGAAGGGAGTTTGCGCACCAATATCCGCCATAAAGGGGCCAAGCCATAACAAATGAGAAGCTATACGGCTCAGTTCCAGCATAATTACTCTAATATAGCTGGCTCTTTTAGGTACTTGAATATTCCCCAACTGCTCTGGTGCATTTACCGTTATTGCTTCTGTAAACATAGTAGCTAAATAATCCCAACGTGTTACATAAGGCAGATATTGTATAATTGTTCGATTTTCCGCAATTTTTTCCATTCCTCTGTGTAAATAACCTAATATGGGTTCACAGTCAATAACATCTTCACCATCGAGAGTAACGATGAGTCGAAGAACACCATGCATTGATGGGTGATGCGGACCCATATTGACTATCATGAGGTCTTTTCTTGTAGCAGGTACAGGCATATTTTTTTCCCCGATTCATTATTCCATGAATTGCTGAAAACGACATGAAGTTCATCCAAATTTATTTCAAATCAAATAATTCAAAAAATTCAATATTCAAATTAGCTTAACGAGTTTTGGGCTTCCGAATATCTAACTGACCAATTAATTCTTTATAACGTACTTTATTTTTATTTGACAAATAAGCCAGTAGCCGTTGACGTTTTCCCAGAATTTTCCGTAGACCTCTCTGAGATGAATAGTCTTTTCTATGCAATTCCAAATGTAAAGTAAGTCTCCGTATTTTATTAGTGAAACTGGATACTTGAAATTCAACAGAACCTTTATTTTCTTCTTTTTCTTCTTGCGAAATAACTGAGATAAATGAATTTTTTACCATAAAAAAGAATTCTTCTCCCCCTTTTTTTGAAAGATATGGATTTTACCGATCAGTAATAATAATATAATGCCGGCCTTTTTAATTTGGTAGACACAAAAATATGGATTTATTCATATACTTAAACTTACTGCTTTTGCTTTACTGTTTTTTTTCAAATTGAATTAATCCATAATCAATCCCATTTGCAATTGGCTTTGGATATGGATACAAAAGGATAGTACATTTCTGCACCTAAAAAAGATAAAATTTTTGACTTAACTTAAGATAAGAAGATTCTGCCCAGGCATTCCTAGATCTATTAATTGATAAGATAGTTCATTGACTCAGTATCATGTATCAGACTGTAATATAACAAACAAAGGCGTCTGTACATCTGTTTTCCTTTAGATACCATATCAGATCTGACACGTGATCCATGGGAAATGTACCATCAATGAATTTTCAATCGTGGATACATATGTATCCTTGACATACTGAAACGACTACCGTTATTGGTATCAAACCAATAGCGATTCATACAAGCTAAATCTTCTAATCGATAATTTGGCCAAATAAAGAATTTGAACTTATGGAGTGTATTTCTATCTGTATCTATATCAAGATGTTTGCTTTCATCCAAAAATTGACCGCAATTCCCTTCATTGTTCCCAGTGGGAAATACTAGATTTTTAACCACAACATTCATTTTTTGCGAATTGAAACAAATTCGAATTCTCAATTCTCTACGGCGTCTAGGAGATGAAATATTTTCAGGAACAAGCAAATCATAATGATTTTCGTCTCGATTCCCAATCGCCTTTTCATGTCGTGAAATGGATTCATCAAGACCATTCTTATCAACATTTCCTTTTTCTCGGCATTTTCTATTAGTTTGAGTTTGGTGCTTACTCTTATGCACTAGTGAAATAGCGATAGTTTGATACATAATAAATTGTCCATCCCATTTTATAGACAAACGAACTGGTTCAATAATCAAGATTCCTTTTGTTATCAAGTTTTTAAGAGTTAGATCTTTCTGAATCAGCATTACATCCAGACTCATTTCTTCTCTTTGAATAGAAGATATAGCAATTTCCTTTGGATTTATCAGTCTAAGCAGGAGACAATATACCTTGATATTATTGATTATTCTTGGATTCAAAGGATCATCCCACCTCAATTGAAAAAGAAAATATCTTTTCAGGAATAAATCTAGTTCTGCTGCCGTGTTTCTCTTAGATTGTTTTTTCTTTCTAGTGTCTGATCCCTCATAATCTTCTTTAACATCTTTTTGTTGGTTTGATATATCTGATGCAAGATTCCCTGGGTTTTGTGCGTCTGATTCCTGATCCCCTTGGACTTGGGCCGGCTGCTGTTTTTCTTTTTTATTTTTCTTCTCTAATTCAAGAGATTTTTTTTTATTCGATGCTATACGAAGATCTTTTTTTTTCGTTCTGTTGATATTTTTCTTTTCACTAACGTTTTCATTTCCATTAAAATTCAAAAGAAGTAAATTGATTGGTATGATCCACGGTTGAATCTTATATGCATCATAAAGTAACACAAACCCTGGGAAAAACCAAAGTTGCAGATTGGATATGGGACAATTGAATATTTTTTCATTCATTCCCATCCAGTCAAAAGGGTTTTGTGTTTGATTGGATGGATGGATTTGTTTATGACTCGCGAGATAAACAAGATCTTTCTTATCCATCTTGTCAATTATTTGATAATAATTAGCCTCACTCTTAGTATTTTTATTAATGTTGGTCCCGGTATCCATATCGTTCCAACCTTCAATGTCGTTTTTTTTTCTAAGACAAAAATTAAGAATTCTCCAATCAAAGTATTTTCTATCTGTATTTTTATCCGTCTCAATAATAGAATCTTCTCTTAGATAATCACTAAGAGCTACACCCCCCGGCACATAAAAAAATTCGGGATTATATGTGTTGTAATTATAGGGAATCCCTCGGACCTCGTTTCCTTGTAATGGTGATCCATAAAGATAAGAGTCCTTATTATCTGCATAATTCATATATTTATGTGATAAAAGATCATATCTGTAGTTTTTTTTGAATTTTTCTTTTTGACTCGGTAATGAATCCATTACATAATCATTTTTTTTCTGGTAATGAATTAATTGGTCTTTTTCATATGAATCCAAATTGGTTGAGTCTTTCTTTTGAACTAGACAACTTTGATTGACTCTATTTCGCCATTTTTGTGGTACTAATCTAGACCATCGAGTATGAGATAAATTGTGTTGATAGTGATAATGACCTCTTAACCAGCTTTTCCAGTCATTCATTCCAAACTTGTGAAGTTTCTTATGCTTTAATTCGGAATCCAATATTTCTTGTGTTTCAAAACAATCCCTTATTTTATACTTAAAAAAAAGGGAGGTTCCTTGATATTGAAGTACGGATTTCAAGTGATATTTGTTAATAACTTGGGTTTGGGATAATTTGTAAAATACATATGCCTGTGACAAAGAGGATAGGTCGCAAAAAGTCTGTGAATTCTTATTACTAATATTAGTATTAGAAAGCGACTTTTTGATAGTCGAAATCAAATGAATTGTATTTGGATTTGTTTCATCAATTCCTTCTTGATTTGTTTCATCATTGTAATTGTATTTATCCATTATTTTTTTGGATTCAAGTAAAGGTTGTACATTGATCCTTGTAATATTTATGATACATAAAAGGGTATCCATGTAGATTTTTTCAATAACAATAAGAAATTGCATAAAATAGTGCCATTTACGTATGAATCGGGTACTTTTTCTTTTTAATATCTGCCAAATACTTTTTGGCGATTCGGATTTTATATCATCCAAATTTTTCTTGTTAGGACTAATGTTTATATCTAGAGTTAGGAATATTTTTTTCCTGTCTTTTGTGATTTTTTCGATTTGATTTCTGATTGCATTTGTCCTATCAGCCAGATCCGTTATTTTTTTTTCTGTTAGTGAATAATTTGTCCAATCCATGGATCTAATTCGAATGGAAGATTCATGAATAATCTGATTACTTATCATCAAATTTTTTCCATTTTCATTTTTATTTTGACTAGATTCATATACTTCTCTCAGTCCGAATAATAAAATTGGATTTCTTTTTGAAAGCTCTTTCATTATTATTTTTATAAATCGAATCATTTGGCTAACCCATCTTGTTTTTTCTTTTGAGACCTTTAGAAACCATTTTGTTCTTTCTTTTAAAATTCTTAGAGCTAGAAAACATTTATTTTTCACTTTTCTAAGTTTTTTTTCAAATTCTTTACAAATGGGTTCAAAAAAGGAAGGTTGTTTTCGGGGAGAACCAAAGGGCTGGTCAGCTTCCATTCCCCAAACTGTTAAAAAACAAAAATTAGCTTTTTTGCCTTTCTTTTTTATTGGCTCTCTATGATGGGATCGTAACTTAGATTTGTGCCAAGGTTTCAGACGGAAAGGAAATAAGATCTTTATCTGAATACCGTCGATTAACCAATTTTTCGGAAATTCTTTTTCTGATAATTGAACACCATTATAAGTGCATTTAACGTGCATTTCCCTATTCCACGCTTTTAAATCTTCGTACCACTCGGGGAATTGAAATAGTAACATACGGCCAATGTTTTTGGCTATTATCAATGAAGGCAATACTATATATTTTCTAAGAATTGATTGGGTTACTAACATGGAACCTCTTATTGCTTGAGCAAATAGAATAGTATCCCAAGTTTCTGCTATTGCTATCCGTTCATTCTCCTCTTTTTTCTCTGTCGTTTTTTTCTCCTTTTCTCTTGACTCTTCCTCCTCATAATCCGAAGTTTTGAATTCTACACCTTTCCTCATCAAATTCCTAAAAATGGAATTCACCATTCCGGAGATATCAAAAGAAAAAAAAAAGGTTTTTTTGTCTATTCTGTCCAAAAAAAGGGGTGAATGCACGTTTGATTGAAACAGTTCCCAAGTAACTGTTTTACGTCTTTGAGTTCGCATAGATCCTTTGATTAAATCGCGACGAAAATCTGATTGTTGTGAATAACGTATCAAAGCTACTTCTGCTGCTGGATTACTAGTATTCTTGGGAACAGTATGAGTATTGGTATTCTGCTCGTTATCAGTAAAAATTACTACACGTTTTGCTTTTCGTGAACGAATGCCACGATCCTCTGTTGACTCTTCTTCATTTTCTCTCTCTTGTTCTTTCAAGTCGTCGGTCAATTTGTATGCCCATCGAGGAACCTTTTTACTGATTTCTTTTAGTCCAATGGATTTTTTTCTATTTGTTTGATCGTTTAAATCTGTTGTAACGGCAGCAAAGAAATATTTCGCTTTATTTTCTGAATCAAAAATTTTTCCTTGTTCTGATAATAAAGAAGGGTTTTTCAAATTGGGTGGTAGTTCCCCGGCAAATTTATTCATTGAGGGCAAGAAATTGTCAATGTTTGTCAATTCAAATTCTCGG